TAATAATATGGTATTAAAAAAAAGTAATTCTAGGACACCCGTGTAAATTCAGACCTCTCCGATTCAACTCGGACCGTAGCATAGTTCTTGACCTAAAATTCTACGCAAATCAAGATCGAGAAAAGGAAGTTTTGCAATCATTGACTCAAACTCATTGTCGAATCCCATTCAGCAGAATATGGAGGTACTTATGGCGGAACGGGCCAATCTGGTATTTCACAATAAAGTGATAGATGGAACTGCTATTAAACGACTTATTAGCCGATTAATAGATCACTTCGGGATGGCATATACATCACACATCCTAGATCAAGTAAAGACTCTAGGTTTCCAGCAAGCCACTGCTACATCCATTTCATTAGGAATTGATGATCTTTTAACGATACCTTCCAAGGGCTGGCTTGTCCAAGATGCTGAACAACAAAGTTTGATTTTGGAAAAACACCATCATTATGGGAATGTACATGCGGTAGAAAAATTACGCCAATCTATTGAGATATGGTATGCTACAAGTGAATATTTGCGACAAGAGATGAATCCTAATTTTAGGATGACGGACCCTTTCAATCCAGTCCATATGATGTCTTTTTCGGGGGCTAGGGGAAATGCATCTCAAGTACATCAATTAGTAGGTATGAGAGGATTAATGTCGGATCCCCAAGGACAAATGATTGATTTACCTATTCAAAGTAATTTACGCGAAGGACTTTCTTTAACAGAATATATTATTTCTTGCTATGGAGCCCGTAAAGGAGTTGTAGATACTGCTGTACGCACATCAGATGCTGGATATCTTACGCGTCGACTTGTTGAAGTAGTTCAACATATTGTTGTACGTAGAACAGATTGTGGCACTATCCGAGGGATTTCTGTGAGCCCTCGAAATAAAAATCGGATGATGTCAGAAAGAATTTTTATTCAAACATTAATTGGTCGTGTCTTAGCAGACGATATATACATAGGTTCCCGATGTGTCGCCTTTCGAAATCAAGATCTTGGGATTGGACTTGTCAACCGATTAATAACCTTTGGAACACAATCAATATCTATTCGAACTCCTTTTACTTGTCGGAGTACGTCTTGGATCTGTCGATTATGTTATGGTCGGAGCCCCACTCATGGTGACCTAGTTGAATTGGGGGAAGCTGTAGGTATTATTGCGGGTCAATCTATTGGCGAACCGGGGACTCAACTAACATTAAGAACCTTTCATACCGGCGGAGTATTTACAGGAGGTACCGCCGAACATGTACGAGCCCCTTATAATGGAAAAATAAAATTCAATGAGGATTTGGTTCATCCTACACGTACACGTCACGGGCATCCTGCCTTTCTATGTTATATAGACTTGTCTGTAATTATTGAGAGCGAAGATATTATACATAGCGTGACTATTCCACCAAAAAGTTTTCTTTTAGTTCAAAATGATCAATATGTGAAATCAGAACAGGTGATAGCTGAGATTCGCGAGGGAACATACACTTTTCATTTTAAAGAGAGGGTTAGAAAATATATTTATTCTGACTCAGAGGGCGAAATGCACTGGAGTACTGATGTGTCCCATGCACCCGAATTTACATATAGTAATGTCCATCTCTTACCAAAAACAAGTCATTTATGGATATTATCAGGAGGTTCATGCGGATCTAGTCTAATTCTTTTTTCGATCCACAAAGATCAAGATCAAATGAACATACCCTTTCGTTCCATCGAAAGAAAATCTATTTCTAGCCTCTCAGGGAATAACGATCAAGCGAGCCAAAAATTTTTTAGTTCGGATTTTTATGATAAAAAAAAATCCGGGATTCCCGATTATTCAGAATTGAATGGAATCGCCGGTACTAGTCATTATAATTTCATATATTCTGATATTTTTCATGAGAACTCGGATTTATTAGCAAAAAGGCGAAGAAATAGATTTCTCATTCCATTCCAATCGATTCAAGAGCAAGAGAAAGAATTCATACCGCATTCAGGTATCTCAATTGAAATACCCATAAATGGTATTTTCCGTAGAAATAGTATTTTTGCTTTTTTTGATGATCCTAGATACAGAAGAAAGAGTTCCGGAATTCTTAAATATGGGACTCTAAAGGCGGACTCAATCATCCAAAAAGAGGATATGATTGAGTATAGAGGAGTCCAAAAATTTAAGACAAAATACGAAATGAAAGTAGATCGCTTTTTTTTCATTCCCGAAGAAGTGCATATTTTACCCGAATCCTCTGCCATAATGGTACAGAACTATAGTATCATTGGAGTCGATACACGAATCACTTTAAATATAAGAAGCCAAGTCGGCGGGTTGATCCGAGTGGAGAGAAAAAAAAAAAGGATTGAACTAAAAATCTTTTCGGGGGACATCCATTTTCCGGACAAGACAGATAAGATATCCCGACACAGTGGCATCTTGATACCGCCAGGAAGGGGAAAAACAAACTCTAAGGAATCCAAAAAAATTAAAAATTGGATTTATGTCCAACGGATCACACCAACCAAGAAAAAATTTTTTGTTTTGGTGCGGCCCGTAGCCACCTATGAGATAGCGGACAGTATAAATTTGGCAACACTCTTTCCACAAGATCTCTTTCGGGAAAAGGATAATATTCAACTTCGAGTTTTCAATTATATCATTTATGGAAATGGAAAACCAACTCGAGGTATTTCTGACACAAGTATTCAATTGGTTCGAACTTGTTTAGTTTTGAATTGGGACCACGACAACAAAAATTCTTCCCTCGAGGAGGTCCGAGCTTTCTTTGTTGAAGTAAGTACAAAGGGTTTGATTCGAGATTTCATAAGAATTGGCTTAGTGAAATCCCATATTTCGTATATAAGAAAAAGGAATAATCCGCCAGATTCGGGATTGATCTCTGCAGATCACATTAATCCGTTTTATTCGACTTCTCCCAAGGCTGGCATTCTTCAACAATCGCTTAGACAAAATCACGGAACTATTCGTATGTTCTTAAATAGAAATAAGGAATCCCAATCTTTGTTAATTTTATCATCATCTAATTGTTTTAGAATAGGTCCATTCAATCATGTAAAATATCACAATGTGATAAACCAATCAAAAAAAAAAAATCCTCTAATTACAATTAAAAATTTGTCGGGCCCCTTAGGAACAGCCATTCAAATTTCGAATTTTTATTCACTTTTGCCTTTACTAACTTATAATCAGATCTCGGTAATTAAATATTTGCAACTTGATAACTTAAAATTTATTTTTCAAGTAATTAACTCTTATGTAATCGATGAAAGTGGAAGATTTTTTAATCTAGATCCATACAGTAACGTTGTTTTTAATCCATTAAATTTGAATTGGTATTTTCTTCATCAAAATTATCATCATAATTATTGTGAGGAAACGTACACAATAATTAGTCTTGGACAATTTTTTTGTGAAAATGTATGTATAGCCAAAAAAGAACCACACCTAAAATCGGGTCAAGTTTTAATTGTTCAAAGGGATTCTGTAGTAATAAGATCCGCTAAGCCCTACTTGGCTACTCCGGGAGCAAAAGTTCATGGGCATTACAGAGAAATTCTTTACGAAGGAGATACATTAGTTACATTTATATATGAAAAGTCGAGATCCGGTGATATAACACAAGGTCTTCCAAAAGTAGAACAAGTGTTAGAAGTCCGCTCGATTGATTCAATATCGCTGAACTTAGAAAAGCGGATTAAGGGTTGGAGCAAGTGTATAACAAGAATTCTTGGAATTCCTTGGGGATTCTTGATTGGTGCTGATCTAACGATAGTGCAAAGTCGTATTTCGTTGGTTAATAAGATTCAAAAGGTTTATAGATCCCAGGGGGTGCATATTCATAATAGGCATATCGAAATTATTGTACGTCAAATAACATCAAAAGTTTTGGTTTCAGAAGAGGGAATGTCTAATGTTTTTTTACCTGGAGAACTGATTGGATTGTTACGAGCAGAACGTACGGGGCGTGCTTTAGAAGAAGCAATCTGCTATCGAGCCGTTTTATTAGGAATAACTCGAGCATCTTTGAATACTCAAAGTTTTATATCCGAAGCAAGTTTTCAAGAAACAGCTCGAGTTTTAGCAAAAGCTGCTCTTCGGGGTCGTATCGATTGGTTGAAAGGCCTGAAAGAAAATGTAGTTCTAGGGGGGGTGATCCCCGCCGGGACCGGATTCAACAAAGGGTTGTTACATTGTTCACGGCAACATACGAACGTTCTTTTGGAAAAAAAAACAAAGAATTTATCTTTATTCGAGGGAGATATGAGAGATATTTTATTCTACCACAAGGAATTGTGTGACTCTTCTCTTTCAAAATCCAACTTTTCTAAGATTTAATAATTCCTAATAGCGGGTTCCTATTTTGAATTTCATTTTTTGTTATTTGCTGTAGTCATTTACTTTGGTAATTTGTTAACACAAATAAAGATAATAATGAATACAAAAAAATGTCTTGGCTCATGCATAAATGGCCGTCCCCGGTACAAGAGAAGGTTCCATCGGAACAAATTTTTATTTTAGTTTGGGGTACCCCCCCTTTTTAAGTGTGAAAAGAAATGACAAAAAGATATTGGAACATCGATTTGGAAGAGATGATGAGAGCAGGAGTTCATTTTGGACATGGTACTAGGAAATGGAATCCTAGAATGGCACCTTATATTTCTGCAAAGCGTAAAGGTATTCATATTATAAATCTGACTAGAACTGCTCGTTTTTTATCAGAAGCTTGTGATTTAGTTTTTGATGCAGCAAGTAGGGGAAAACAATTCTTAATTGTCGGGACAAAAAATAAAGCAGCCGATTTAGTGTCGCAGGCTGCAACAAGGGCTCGGTGTCATTATGTTAATAAAAAATGGCTCGGCGGCATGTTAACAAATTGGTCCACTACAGAAAAAAGACTTCATAAGTTTAGGGACTTGAGAACTGAACAAAAGATAGAGGGATTCAATCGTCTTCCGAAAAGGGATGCAGCTGTGTTGAAGAGACAATTATCTCGCTTGGAAACATACCTAGGCGGGATTAAATATATGACGGGCTTGCCTGATATTGTAATCATCATCGATCAGCAAGAAGAATATACGGCTCTTAGAGAATGTATCACTTTGGGAATTCCAACCATTTCTTTAATCGATACAAATTGTAATCCTGATCTCGCGGATATTTCTATTCCAGCAAATGATGACGCTATAGCTTCAATTCGATTCATTCTTAACAAATTAGTATTCGCAATTTGTGAGGGTCGTTCTAGCTATATACAAAATTCTTGATTAATAATAAGATAAATAAATAAAATTTTTTTGAGGGAGGGGCTCTCTTGGATTTATAAAATCGGTTACTACTCCTGAATCATACAAAAGAAAAAGAGATAAAAAAACTGGGGATATTGTGTGATTAGTTTAGTTGGTATCCAAAACTAAAATATAAAATGAAAGTAAATAAAATTAAAGTAAATGTAAATTAAGTAAAAAAGGGGGATCTTGAATCAAAATAATTTAAAGTTCTTATTTCTGTCAGAGGGCAATATGAATGTTTTATCATGTTCCATCAACACACTAATAAAAGAAGGGTTATATGAGATATCTGGTGTCGAAGTAGGCCAACATTTCTATTGGCAAATAGGGGGTTTTCAAGTCCATGCCCAAGTCCTTATTACTTCTTGGGTTGTAATTGCTATCTTATTAGGTTCCGCAGTTATAACGGTTCGCAATCCCCAAACCATTCCAACTGACGGCCAAAATTTCTTTGAATTTGTCCTTGAATTTATTCGAGACGTGAGTAAAACACAGATTGGAGAAGAATATGGTCCATGGGTTCCTTTTATTGGAACCCTGTTTTTATTTATTTTTGTTTCTAACTGGTCAGGAGCCCTTTTACCGTGGAAAATTATCCAGTTACCTCAAGGGGAGTTGGCAGCACCAACGAATGATATAAATACGACGGTTGCTTTAGCTTTACTAACATCAGTAGCCTATTTTTATGCGGGTCTTAGCAAAAAAGGATTAGGGTATTTCAGTAAATACATTCAACCAACTCCAATTCTTTTACCCATTAACATCTTAGAAGATTTTACAAAACCCCTATCACTTAGTTTTCGACTTTTCGGAAATATATTAGCCGATGAATTAGTAGTTGTTGTTCTGGTTTCTTTAGTACCTTTAGTGGTTCCTATACCTGTCATGTTCCTTGGATTATTTACAAGCGGGATTCAAGCTCTCATTTTTGCCACTTTAGCTGCGGCTTATATAGGTGAATCTATGGAGGGTCATCATTAACTATTTTTTTATTTGTTGTTAGCCCAATTATAGAATAGTTGGTTTACGTTATGTAAGAAACACTTGTATATGTGATATTTGATATTGACTAGGTATATATGAGTTAAAGATCTATATAATCTGTCCCACTACGTTTGTGAATTTCGATTTAGATAGGGATTCCATTATAAGTTCTTCCTTTTTATCTGTGAATTGGATGAAAAAAGTGATAAAAAAAGAACGAAGAATTAAAATAATGGTTCACAAAAAAGAAATGGCATAAAAAAGTCGTATATATATGTTATGACTTTTTAAAAATCCCGTGGATAGGAACTAATATCAAAGTAATTCTTTGATTCAATAATATTATTATATTAGTTCAATTTAAGTTTTTTTTTTTGGCTAGATGAATCTTAGCTATTACTTTATTATAATTAAGTCCTAAATCATCAGATGATTGTATCATTAACTATTTCTTTATTTTGGTGTGAGGAACTTATCATGAATCCACTGATTTCTGCTGCTTCGGTTATTGCTGCTGGGTTGGCTGTTGGGCTTGCTTCTATTGGACCTGGAGTTGGTCAAGGTACAGCTGCGGGTCAAGCTGTCGAAGGTATCGCGAGACAACCTGAGGCAGAAGGAAAAATACGAGGTACTTTATTGCTTAGTTTGGCTTTTATGGAAGCTTTAACAATTTATGGCCTGGTTGTAGCATTAGCGCTTTTATTTGCGAATCCTTTTGTTTAATTCTATAAAAAAAAATAATAAAATTCTGGATTTTTTTCGTAGTTTTTTTATTCTATCAAGATTTAACTCCTACAATTATTCATTGAGACAACAATCCTTGGGAAGGACTAATTTGAGGATGGGGAATTAGTACATCGATTCGCTTTCTTCCTTCCCCCGATTCTTTTAGTTTAATGGAAACTTTTTTTAAGGAATGTTGCGAAAAACGGAGGTTTTTTGAAATTGACATAAAACTTGGTCTCAAATTCTAGCTTAATTCTAATAAGTCTAATTATTATTATTGAAAATTAAAAATTTTGGAAAATACATTTGTAAATAGAATAGGTTTTTTATTCTGTTTACAAATATCCAAATAGGTAAATTAAATTATTAAATTAAATTTTCTTTTTATTGAAAAAAAAAGAATAAAAAAAAGGACAGAGTTCTTTTTTTATAGTTTAGCTAGACGAGGAGATTATATGAAAAATTTAACCGATTCTTTCGTTTACTTGGGTCACTGGCCATCCGCCG